ACTATCTCAGACACTTCTGATTCCAGCCCGATCGTTTAATTGAATTTAAAACTTGGGGTTTGAATACCTTTCTTTCATTTCTTCAATCATCGATAATAACTAATAATTCTTCAGTAAAATTAATTATTTTGACTGACTGTTTTTACGTAGATGATAAGTAAAAAAGCAGTAGGAACTAGAATGAACAGCGCAGTAGCAATAAATGCGAGAATATTGACTTCCATAATCTCATTTTTTTTGCTTCGCAATAACTCGGGATCTAATCCCATAGAGATGATAAATTTGACTCCTGGAAATTTAAATTGTATCGTGATGATACTGAACGGGATCAATATTATGAATACCCATATATCTGCTCGATCAAATCGATTAATCGTCAAGAGTTGAATAGTATAACAGTTGAATAGTATAACATAGGAAGATGCTTTATCCATACTAAATAAAAAGGGTATTCCTGATCCAATAAAGAATCCTATTGAATTTTTCATCCCTTTCCAGCCTTTTTTTATATAACCTACCCTCTTTCTTATACAATTCTACTTCTTTATACTTATACTTATACATTACATATTTGAATGAGAATGAGATAGATTGTTTTCAATTGATACACAACACAAGTCGGAGCTAGGAAGGTTGGGTTTTCACCCAAAAAGAAAGTACTCTGTTCTGTTGCGGTAATGATGTTAAGTTCATTGTGTATCGTACAATAATGAAATAAAATTTGTGTATGTACTCCTGATAAAACTACGGGCACTCTATTCCATTTCATTTTCATTGATCAAGAACAGTTGAAAAAGAAAGTCCGACGAGTATGGTATTTCTTAATATACTGAATGGAGTAATATAGCCGATTGTACCAATTTACATATGTCTCTCCCCGATCAATCGGTAGTATTTTTACTACATACTAGTATAACAAAATTAAATTCCTTTATTTGTCTGATGAGAAATGCGAAAGAAAAAATAAAATAAATAAAGATCCCCCAGGGGGGATTAGATCTTGCTCCCTGTCCCCTTTTTAATGTAAAAAAAGAGAATTTGAGAAATTTATCAGATCCTAGTTCGGGACTGACGGGGCTCGAACCCGCAGCTTCCGCCTTGACAGGGCGGTGCTCTGACCGATTGAACTACAATCCCAGCGAGGTATATGGCATACATATTCCTATGAAACCATAGGAATATTCTATTCGGTCGGGTTGTAACAGATACACAAATGATATACTGATATCCTATCCACACGTATTACTAATAACCAATGGGTTGGTTTTTTTTATGTATAATTAATAAATCTTTCAATGAGAAAAAGGAGACTCCTTTCTTGATACTTATCATTTTTATATTTCTACGGATCGGGCATTTCTGTTTCTGTAGGACAAATTGATTAGATCATACTCATGAACGGCGAATTGCGAATTATTGGGCCGAGCTGGATTTGAACCAGCGTAGACATATCGCCAACGAATTTACAGTCCGTCCCCATTAACCGCTCGGGCATCGACCCAGGAAGAATGAATTCTGGGCTTAGTGATAATCCCTGATCAACTTCCTTTTGTAGTATCCTACCCCCAGGGGAAGTCGAATCCCCGCTGCCTCCTTGAAAGAGAGATGTCCTGAACCACTAGACGATAGGGGCATATCCGCCCGACCGTCATCATACTATGATGATAGTATCATCAGTTTTTTGGAATTGTCAATAATATATATATATAACTAGTTTTAGAAACTATATCGAGACTCCAAGAGTCTTTTATCTTTATACTTTAATTACACTTTCTATATAAATAGAAAGTATATACACGATTCCATAGAATTCTTTTTATCCACTTACTAGTAAATTCATTTTATTGTTCCTGAATGAACTCCTATGAGTCTACTGCATGTACATATATATATATATGCAGTACACTCCATAATAAAAAAAAAATGCGTAATTCATGAATGGAATAAACGGGCCCTTTTAACTCAGTGGTAGAGTAACGCCATGGTAAGGCGTAAGTCATCGGTTCAAATCCGATAAGGGGCTTATTCACTAAATTCAAGTCTTCATTTTCGTTTTCATCGGACAATTGGCATTTTTTATATTTGTAAAAAGAAAAAGATATTCAACATTTTAAAACCAAAATATTCCCGATTCTCCATTCTTCCTATCAAACAAATATATATTAAATAAATAAAAAGTAAGTGGACCTGACCCATTGAATCATGACTATATCCGCTATTCTGATATTTAAATTCGATATAATATAGATTAAAGATTAGATTGTAGAAATAGATTTTTTTCTTGGACGAAGCAATAATTTTTTGATATTTCCAATTTCATCTTCTTATTACCGGGTGCCCCATAGAAAGAAATCGCTATTCTTTTGCGCTACATAGAAAAGTTTCTTTCGAAAATCTATTTTTCAATATCTTTCCTTGAAATTTTCACAATCAAATATTTTATTGGTGTTTCACCAATACAATAGAAAACAAGTGCGAGAAGGGGGCTTTCATTTCCGGT